CGTCGCTTTTTCGGAGGTCTACAGCCATTATGTGGCATAGGGGTTACATCCCGCACAAAAGTTAATAGTATACCACTTCTGCGAATAGCGCGTAATGCCGCGTCTCTTCCGAGACCCGGTCCTTTTATCATGACTTCTGCTCGTTGCATACCTTGATCCACTACTGTACGAATAGCATTTCCTGCTGCGGTTTGAGCAGCAAAGGGCGTCCCCCTTCTTGTACCCTTGAATCCACAAGTACCGGCAGAGGCCCAAGAAACCACTCTACCCCGTACATCTGTAACAGTCACAATAGTATTATTGAAACTTGCTTGAACATGAATAACCCCCTTTGGTATTCTCCGTGTATTCTTACGTGAACCAATACGTCCATTCTTACGTGAACCAATTCTCGGTATAGTTTTTGCCATTTTTTCATCTCATAAATATGAGTCAGAGATATATGGATATATCCATTTCGTGTCAAAAAGGACCCCTCCCTTTTTTTTTTTACTTTTACATCGGGTGTTTTAACAAGTCTGATTATCCTTGTCTTTGTTTATGTCTTGGGTTGGAACAAATTACTATAATTCGTCCCCGCCTACGGATTAGGCGACATTTTTCACAAATTTTACGAACAGAAGCTCTTATTTTCATATTTGGCATTCCTCATTTTAATTCTGAATCTATTTTTTGGAAGAAAATAGGTTTCTTGGAATTTTTTATCTCGAATCATCTTCTCACGAAAGGAATGTTGAAGTTGATAAAAACACCTAATCTTTCGAATCCTTATTGCGAAGTCGATAAATTATACGTCCTCTGGTTGAATCATAACGACTTACTTCAATTTTAACTCTATCGCCTGGTAGTATCCGTATAAAACTACGTCGGATCTTTCCCGAAACATAACCTAGAATCATATCTTGATTATCTAAGCGAATCCGGAACATACCGTTGGGAAGGGATTCAGTAATTAAACCTTCATGAATCCATTTTTGTTCTTTCATTCCAGGTAAAGCCTCCTTGAAGTATCAATTGATGGAGGAGGAACGATATTAGACAACCCGCCCCTTTTCTTTTTGTTTTCACAAATAAGAAGTTTCGGACCCAATTCGTATATTAGAAGGATTACCATATATAACACAAAACTTCTCCACCAATTCGTTCTAGTCGAGCCTCTCGGTCTGTCATTATACCTCGAGAAGTAGAAATAATTACAATTCCCATCCCACCTAAAATTCTAGGAATTCGTTGGTAGTTCGAATAGATTCGGAGACCAGGCCGGCTGATCCGTTTTAAATTTAAAAAATTTATATAAGACCTTTTCCTATTCCTTCTATGCCGTAGGGTTAAAACCAAAAAAGATTTTTTGGTTTCTTTATGTTTTCTCACGTTTTCGATAAAACCTTCTCGTAAAAGTATTTTAACAATATTTTCAGTGATATTAGTATATGCTATTCGAACCACCCTTTTTCTATCCATATCCGCATTTCGTATAGAAGTTATTATGTCAGCAATAATATCCCTACCCATGGTGAATTAAATTTATTGGTGCTCCCCAATTTTGATATAATCAACATGTTTTTTTTTTTACTTATTTGTTTATGAATTTAAATTAATTTAAATTAAAGGCATATGCGTGAGACACAATCTACTAAAAATTCTGAATATATTTCTTAATCTCTTTCTTTCAAATACTTTACTATAACCAATGGTATTATCTTATTTTAGAAGACCTTATAATACCTCCGGAGCTAATGAAACTATTTTAGTAAAATTTAACTGTCTCAATTCCCGGGCAATTGCACCAAAAATTCGAGTTCCTTTGGGGTTTCCTTCTTGGTCAATGACAACCGCAGCATTGTCATCATATCGTATTATCATACCGTTATCACGTTTGAGTTCTTTACAAGTACGTACAATTACAGCTCTGACCACCTCTGATCTTGCTAGGGGCATATTTGGCACTGCGTCTTTGATCACAGCAACAATAACGTCACCGATATGAGCATATCGACGATTGCTAGCTCCTATGATTCGAATACACATCAATTCTCGAGCCCCGCTGTTATCCGCTACATTCAAAAGGGTCTGGGGTTGAATCATATCATTTTTTTAGAATCTATTCTTTCAATGCAAAGCAAAGAGTGAAGAAAAAAAAAAAAAAGAAATATTGTTTGTCCAAAGAAAGAAACCGGCACCTGTTATTGTTTTTTTATCCCCAAGACCTTTTTCTTTTGATTCTTTTTATCCCGAAATAATGAATTGAGTTCGTATAGGCATTTTGGACGATGCTATTGAAATCGCCCTTCTGGCTATATTTTCTGTTACTCCACCCATTTCATAAAGTATTCGACCTGGTTTAACAACAGCTACCCAATATTCAGGGGATCCTTTCCCCGAACCCATACGTGTTTCTGCGGGTCTTACTGTAACCGGTTTGTCTGGAAATATACGTACCCATATTTTTCCACCGCGGCGTGCATTTCGTGTCATTGCTCGTCGACCTGCTTCTATTTGT